TCGTTTTTTTTTTTTAAATTTTGCATTGAACAACTGTCTATAGCTATTTTTCTAGGTATCATTAATATTTCAAGAATTACTACACAACTTTTTTTTGAATCAACAAAAAGAATTCTTGATAAATATATTTACAAGGGTGAAGAAAATGGAAAAAAAATGAATAAAAAAAAAAATACCATTTATTTTATTTCGACTATAAAAAATTTAATATTCAATAAAAAAAAAATGAGTTATGACCTATACTCTTTATCACAAGCATATGTATTTTACAAATTATCACAAATCCAAGTTAGTAACTTTTCTAAAGTAAAGACGGCTCTTGAATATAACATATGCATAACATCCTTTTTTGTTAAGAATCAAATAAAGGATTTTTTTCAAGAACAAGGAATCTTTCATTTTGAATTGAAAGATAAAAACTTTTTTAATTCCGAAATAAATCAATGGAAAAACTGGTTACGAAGTCATTCTCAATACAATTTACCCCAGATTGCATGGGCTAGATTAGTAACCCAAAAATGGAAAAAGAAAATAAACCAAGACTCTCTCGTTCGAAATCCAAGTTTAACCAAAGAGGATTCATATGAAAAAAACAAATTTGATAATTACAAAAAACCAAATTTTTTTGAGGCCAACTCATTATTAAATCCAAAACATAATTTAACAAAAGATTCTTTATATAATCTTTTTTGCTATAAATCCATTCATTCTACAGAAAAAATTTTTGATATGTCTATAGGCATTGCTCTAGATAATTGTTTAGTCTCTTGTTTTCTAGAAAAATATAATATTCAGGGTATAGGAGAAATTCGGCATAGAAAATATTATGATGGGAGAATTCTCCACTTTTGGTTTAGAAAAAAAGTCAATATTGAGCCCTGGGTTGATACCAAGAGTCAAAAAAAATATATTCAGACTAAAGTTCAGAATTTTCAAAGAATTGATAAAATAACTAAGACGGGTCTTGCCAATCAAAAAATAAATTTTTTTGATTGGATGGGAATGAATGAAGAAATACTAAATTATCGTATAACAAAATTCAAATTTTGTTTCTTTCCAGAATTTTTCTTATTTTCTAGTACATATAAAATGAAACCGTGGGTCATACCAATTAAATTACTTCTTTTCAATTTTAATGAAAAAAAAAATGTTAATAAAAAGATCACGCTAACGAAAAACGGTTTTATACCATCAAACGAAAATCAATTCCTTCTATTTGATAATCTAAATCAAGAAGAAAACGAACCGGCAGATCAAGAAGAGCTTAAAGCAGATTACGAAAAAAAAAGAAATCCTCTATCAAACCAAGAAAAAAATATGGAAGAAAATTATGCAGAATCGAAGATAAAAAAACGTGAAAATCAAAAAGAATACAATACCGAAGCGGACCTTGATTTCTTTGTCCCAAGGTATTCGCGTTTTCAATTGCGATGGAATTGTGTTTGGAATCAAAAAATGTTGAAGAATCTAAACCTATACCATCTCTTGCTTAGACTAAAAAATCCAAACGAGATAATGATATCTTTTATTGAAAGAGGGGAGACAAGCCCAAATATTGTACTGATTGAGAATCCTGGCAATTTTATAAAATTCATAAAAAAAGGAAGATTGATTTTTGAACCTGTTCGTTTGTCTGAAAAAAACAATGGACAACTTATTATATATAGAACCATAGATAGTTCATTGGTTCATAAAAAAAAAAAAAAAAAAGAAGTCAAAGATACAAAAAAAAACGCTATATTGATAAAAAAAAGAATTATGATTTCTTTGTCCCTGAAAATATTCTATCCCCTAAACGACGTAGAGAATTTCGAATTCTAATTTGTTTCAACTTAAGAAAAAAAAATGCGAGGGATAGAAATTCACGATTTGATAAGAATATTCAAAATTTGACGACAGTTTTGCATAAAAAGAAAGATTTTGATAAGGATAAAAATAACCTAATTAATTTAAAATCCTTTCTTTGGCCTAATTTTAGATTAGAAGATTTAGCTTGTATGAATCGCTATTGGTTTAATACTCCTAACGGAAATCATTTCGGTATGATAAGAATACATATGTATACGCGATTTCAAATTAATTAATGAGAGATCCTTTTTACTATATATAATATATAAGTTACGATATATGAAAACAATTGTATGCACAAATATGAGACATTGTTTTAAATTGAATCTTTATACATGAGATTCATTTAATCAATGACATAGATACCAATCAGAGCAGATCCATAAATAAATTAATAGAATACTCCGTTTTTAGATCTAAATTTCTACTTTTTTTTGATAAAATTAAGAATTAAGAAGTTGATAATTAAATTCAGATCCTTGTACAAAAAAACTACCATTATTATTACTGATCAGTAAAATTCATATCTTTCAATTCATATTAAAAAGGGAAGGATTTCTTTTTATGATAAAAAATACATTCATTTCATTTCAAGAAAAAAAAGAAGAAAGCAAGGGATCTGTTGAATTTCAAGTATTCAGTTTCACTAATAAGATACGAAGACTTACTTCACATTTAGAATTGCACAGAAAAGATTATTTATCTCAGAGGGGTCTACGAAAAATTCTGGGAAAACGTCAACGACTGCTGGCTTATTTGTCAAAAAAAAATAGAGTACGTTATAAAGAATTAATTAATCAGTTGAATATTCGGGAATTAAAAACTCGTTAAATTAAAAAATTGTGAATTAGTTCATTTTTTAGATCTTGAATTTTTTGATAAACCTTTTTCAGCAATTTCATTCATGCCAGAACCAATAAAGGAAAAACTTATGAAGAGACCAGTTACAGGAAAAGATCTTATGATAGTCAATATGGGACCTCATCACCCATCCATGCATGGTGTTCTTCACTTAATTGTTACTCTAGATGGTGAAGATGTTGTTGACTGTGAACCCATATTGGGTTATTTACACAGAGGAATGGAAAAAATTGCAGAAAACCGAGCAATTATACAATATTTACCTTATGTAACGCGATGGGATTATTTAGCTACTATGTTTACAGAAGCAATAACAGTAAATGGACCAGAACAGGTGGGAAATATTCAAATTCCTAAAAGGGCCAGCTATATCAGAGTAATTATGCTGGAATTGAGTCGTATAGCTTCTCATCTGTTATGGCTCGGCCCTTTTATGGCAGATATTGGTGCACAGACCCCCTTTTTCTATATTTTCAGAGAACGAGAATTTGTATATGATCTATTCGAAGCTGCCACCGGTATGAGAATGATGCATAATTTTTTTCGTATTGGAGGAATAGCGGCTGATTTACCTTATGGTTGGATAGATAAATGCTTGGATTTTTGTGATTATTTTTTAACAGAGGTTGTTGAATATCAAAAACTTATTACACGAAATCCTATTTTTTTAGAACGGGTTGAAGGAGTTGGGATTATTGGTGGCGAAAAAGCAATAAATTGGGGTTTATCCGGACCAATGCTACGCGCATCTGGAATACCATGGGATCTTCGTAAAGTGGATCGTTATGAGTCTTACGATGAATTTGAATGGGAAATTCAGTGGCAAAAACAAGGAGATTCATTAGCTCGTTATTTAGTACGGCTTAGCGAAATGACAGAATCCATCAAAATTATTCAACAGGCTCTGGAAGGACTTCCGGGGGGTCCCTATGAGAATTTAGAAAGCAGAGGCTTTGATAGAAAAAGAAACCCAGAATGGAATGATTTTGAATATCGATTCATTAGTAAAAAACCTTCTCCTACTTTTGAATTATCGAAACAAGAACTTTATGTAAGAGTTGAAGCTCCAAAAGGGGAGTTGGGAATTTTTCTCATAGGAGATCAAAGTGCTTTTCCTTGGAGATGGAAAATCCGACCGCCGGGTTTTATTAATTTGCAAATTCTTCCGGAACTAGTTAAAAGAATGAAATTGGCTGATATTATGACGATACTCGGTAGCATAGATATAATTATGGGAGAAGTTGATCGTTAAAATGATAATTTATATAACAGAAGTACAAACTATAAATTCTTTTGTTAGATTGGAATCTTTAAAAGAGATCTATGGACTCATATGGATATTTGTCCCTATATTGTCTCTTGTATTGGGAATCATAACAGGTGTACTAGTAATTGTATGGTTAGAAAGAGAAATATCTGCAGGGATACAACAACGTATTGGACCTGAATACGCCGGCCCGTTGGGAATTCTTCAAGCTCTAGCCGACGGGACAAAACTACTTTTCAAAGAAGATCTTCGTCCATCTCGAGGAAATACTCCTTTGTTTAGTATTGGACCATCTATAGCAGTTATCTCAATTTTACTAAGTTATTCAGTAATTCCCTTTAGCAATCACCTTATTTTAGCGGATCTCAATATCGGTCTTTTTTTATGGATTGCCATCTCAAGTATTGCTCCTATCGGACTTCTTATGTCAGGATATGGATCAAATAATAAATATTCTTTTTTAGGTGGTCTACGAGCTGCTGCCCAATCGATTAGTTATGAAATACCATTAACTCTATGTGTTTTATCAATATCTCTACGTGCGATTCGTTGAAATAGAAACGTTTATTTTAACTATTCCGTTTTTTCTAGACGGATAAGTTAAAAACCAGAATATATATATTTATCTTTCAAGTTAATCTTAATAAAAGGAATTTGATAGTTATATATGAGTGAAAAAATACTGCTCAGAAATTAGCAGTAAAAAAGAAAAATTGAGTCTCATTTCCTATGTACAAAGGTTAAACGAAAATAAACATAAGCGTAAGAATCACTTTACCCCAAGGCTGGTTGATTAGTCATCCTGGCTTGAAGCGGGTTAAAAATATTAACCGTATGATGTTTTCACTATCAGTTATATAGATTAACATACATGTATTACAAAGTGAGTGGCAATTAGGTAAAAATGAGTGGATGATTAGAAACACCAAAATACACAAAGAATTTGTAATAGAGATTAACCTAATTGAAAAGGATATTTATACATAACATAAGATCACAGGAAAAAGAAGGTTAATTGGGGCTTGAAATTAGTAGAAATGATGAGACAGTACTCCCCAAGATTCCGATTCAGAGTATGCTCCTATCCACCGATAAATGTAATGACTATCAGAAACGAACTAATCCTTTATTTTTTAAGTCCACCAACTTTTTTTCTAAAAAAGAAAGAAGAATAGGAACGAAACAAGGATATTTTTTTTTCTTATATTTCGAAAATAAAATAGAATTTCTGTCATGAATAATAAACTAATAGAATGTCTAATTCTTTTTCGTAATTGAAACCCACAATGGGCTAAAATACCTATTTTTATTTTTACAAAGAGTATTTTATTAAAGGATTAAGTTATTACTCAACAAATAGAAATTAAAATTTGTAAAGGATGAGATGAATTCCGAAGCGCTTTTTTTTATTCTTAGAATTTGAGCAGACAGAATTCCATTGGTATAATTCGGGACCCCAGATATATTTATATTTAATCTATTTTAGAACACATTATATCCATCTAAATAATACTAATCTGGTCCTTAGATTTATTTATGGCCCCCGAGGAGCCGTATGAGGCGAAGACCTCATGTACGGTTTTGTAATAGCGGTGAGAATCGTAATGTTATCACCGACTAGGATTATCTAACAGTTTAAGTACCGTTGATATAGTTGAGGCACAATCAAAATATGGTTTTTGGGGATGGAATTTGTGGCGTCAACCTATAGGTTTTATCATTTTTCTAATTTCTTCCCTAGCAGAATGCGAGAGGTTACCGTTTGATTTACCAGAAGCGGAAGAAGAATTAATAGCAGGTTATCAAACTGAATATTCAGGTATCAAATTTGGTTTATTTTACGTTGCTTCTTATCTAAATCTCTTAATTTCCTCATTATTTGTAACAGTTCTATACTTAGGCGGTTGGACTAGTTCTATTCCATATATATCTATTCTGGAGCTATTTGAAAGGGATCCCATTTTTGGAACAACAATTGGTATCTTTATTACATTAGCTAAAACTTATTTATTCTTGTTCATTTCTATCGCAACAAGATGGACTTTACCTAGGCTAAGAATGGATCAACTATTAAATCTTGGATGGAAATTTCTTTTACCGATTTCCCTTGGTAATCTATTATTAACAACTTCTTTCCAACTCTTTTCACTCTAAATTGAAAATGAATCCAACATATTCATTAACTTGTTTTAAACAAGAGAAAGAAACAAAGATAAAATTATTCATAGATAATTACAATATGCTTCCTATGATAACCGGGTTCATGAATTATGGTCAACAAACCCTGCGCGCTGCAAGGTATATTGGTCAAGGTTTCATGATTACCTTATCCCACACAAATCGTTTACCTGTAACTATTCAATATCCCTATGAAAAATTAATAACATCAGAACGTTTCCGCGGTCGAATCCATTTCGAATTTGATAAATGCATTGCTTGTGAAGTATGTGTTCGAGTATGTCCTATAGATCTGCCTGTTGTTGATTGGAAATTGGAAAGTAATATTAGAAAAAAACGATTGCTTAATTACAGTATTGATTTTGGAATTTGTATATTTTGTGGTAATTGTGTTGAGTATTGTCCAACAAATTGTTTGTCAATGACTGAAGAATATGAATTTTCAACTTATGATCGTCACGAATTGAATTACAATCAAATAGCTTTGGGTCGTTTACCACTGTCAGTAATTGATGATTACACTATTCGAACAATTTTGAATTCACCTCAAACAAAAAAGGGATAAACCCATTAATTAAAAAAAAAAATAATAATTCAAAATTGTTCGAATTATATAAAGAATTTAATTAAAAACTTGTATTCTATTTATATAATAATATTAAGTATTGAAGTTCATTCTTTATAATAATTCGTAATTACTTTCGTGAAATAGATAGGTTGAAAATACACTTTAGAATAAAAAAGCGAAACTATCTAATAATTGTATCTACATCAATTCATATCCATTAAATTCTAATTTCACTCTAGTAGAAACATATTAAAAACAAATTCCCCGGTTAAATTAATAAGGTCATGAAAAGGATTTCGATTTTTTTTAATAATATAATGGATTTGCCTGGACCAATACATGATTTTCTTTTAGTTTTTCTGGGATCCGGTCTTCTAGTAGGAGGTCTGGGGGTGGTATTACTTCCCAACCCAATATTTTCAGCCTTTTCCTTAGGATTTGTTCTTGTTTGTATATCTTTATTGTATATTCTATCAAATTCCCATTTTGTAGCTGCTGCACAACTCCTTATTTACGTAGGGGCCATAAATGTTTTAATTATATTTGCTGTGATGTTCATGAATGATTCAGAATATTCCACGGATTTCAATCTTTGGACCGTTGGAAATGGGATTACTTCATTGGTTTGTACAACTCTTCTTTTTTCATTAATTTCTACTATTCTCGATACGTCATGGTACGGGGTTATTTGGACTACAAGATTAAACCAGATTCTAGAGCAAGATTTAATAAGTAATAGTCAACAAATAGGAATTCATTTATCAACAGATTTTTTTCTTCCATTTGAACTAATTTCAATAATTCTTTTAGTTGCTTTGATAGGTGCCATTTCTGTGGCTCGTCAATAAAAAATGTTCTAATTAGGAAAGACCAAAGAAAACTTTGTGTATGTTATGATATTTTTTTCCGTTCATTCAATTAAATTTGATTGAATACTATTTCATATTTTAAATATCAATTTGTATATTGGATATATATTTGAAAGATTTTTTCCCTAATATAAATATAGGTTTTATTCGTACTTTTTTGTTCTATTCTAGTTAATTGAATCCGATGAATTATTTTTATTATTTATATTGAAATGAATCAAAATTAATAAGGAGTTTCTGAATGATACTCGAACATGTACTTGTTTTGAGTGCCTATTTATTTTTGATTGGTCTTTATGGATTGATCACGAGTCAAAATATGGTTAGGGCTCTTATGTGTCTTGAGCTTATACTCAATGCAGTTAATATGAATTTCGTAACATTTTCTGATTTTTTTGATAATTCCCAACTAAAAGGGGATATTTTCTGCATTTTTGTTATAGCAATTGCAGCCGCTGAAGCAGCTATTGGATTAGCTATAGTCTCGTCAATTTATCGTAACAGAAAATCAACTCGTATCAACCAATCGACCTTATTAAATAAATAAAATAAATAGTAAAAATAAAAAAATTATAGGTTGAAATTGGCATATATAATAGGTTATTACTTACTAGATTCCATTTGTGAAAATCTAAGAAATCAAAGTTTTTTAGCTCCATTTTTTTATCAATTGAGCCAGAATTCCTTAAAAAAAAATTGATTAAAGGAAATCATTGCTTCATCTAGTATTTTAATATATCATTTAGTTAGAACTTTACTAGATTAAAAATTTATGACATTCAACAAACTATAGATCCTATGTCACATTCAGTAAAAATTTATGATACCTGTATAGGATGTACTCAATGTGTCCGAGCATGCCCTACAGACGTATTAGAAATGATACCTTGGGATGGATGTAAAGCTAAGCAAATAGCTTCCGCTCCAAGAACCGAGGACTGTGTTGGTTGTAAGAGATGTGAATCCGCCTGTCCAACGGATTTTTTGAGCGTTCGAGTTTATTTATGGCATGAAACAACTCGAAGCATGGGTCTAGCTTATTGATACGTTACCGAAAACCTCATTTGAATAAATTTGGAATACATTTTATTTTTTTTTATTGACAAGTACTCGTACTCAAAAAAGTTAAATTATATTTTTTTATTTATATATATATTTTTTGAGTACGCGTTCTTTGGACCTGGTGTATCTTGTCTTTACCACGAATGATTTTCCTTGGTTAACAATAATTGTTGTTTTTCCAATATCTGCCGGTTCATTAATGTTATTTCTCCCACATAGGGGAAATAAAGTAAATAAATGGTATACTATATGCATTTGTATCTTAGAACTTCTTCTAACGACTTACGCTTTTTGTTATAATTTTAAAATGGACGATCCATTAATTCAACTGTCCGAAGATTATAAATGGATCAATTTTTTTTCTTTTTACTGGAGACTGGGAATAGATGGACTTTCTATAGGAACCATTTTACTGACTGGATTTATTACTACTTTAGCTACTTTAGCGGCTTTTCCAGTTACTCGGGATTCGCGATTATTTCATTTCCTGATGTTAGCAATGTACAGTGGTCAAATAGGATCATTTTCTTCTCGGGATATTTTACTTTTTTTCATCATGTGGGAATTAGAATTAATTCCCGTTTATCTACTTTTATCCATGTGGGGTGGAAAGAAACGTCTGTATTCAGCTACAAAATTTATTTTATACACCGCAGGAAGTTCCATTTTTTTATTAATAGGAGTTTTAGGTATAAGTTTATATGGTTCGAACGAACCAACATTAAATTTAGAACTATTAGCTAATCAATCCTATCCTGTCACACTCGAAATACTATTTTATATTGGATTTCTTATTGCTTTTGCCGTCAAATCACCGATTATACCTTTACATACTTGGTTACCTGACACCCACGGCGAGGCACATTACAGTACCTGTATGCTTCTCGCTGGAATCTTATTAAAAATGGGAGCATATGGGTTGGTTCGAATCAATATGGAATTATTACCTCACGCCCATTCTATGTTTTCTCCTTGGTTGATGGTAGTCGGTACAATCCAAATCATTTATGCAGCTTCAACATCTCCCGGGCAACGTAATTTAAAAAAGAGAATAGCCTATTCTTCTGTATCTCATATGGGTTTTATAATTATAGGTATTGGTTCTATAACGGATCCTGGACTTAATGGAGCTATTTTACAAATAATATCTCATGGATTTATTGGCGCTGCACTTTTTTTCTTGGCCGGAACGAGTTATGATAGAATTCGGCTGGTTTATCTTGATGAAATGGGTGGAATGGCTATCTCGATTCCAAAGATATTTACAATGTTCACTATCTTATCGATGGCTTCCCTTGCATTACCGGGCATGAGTGGTTTTGTTGCAGAATTAATCGTTTTTTTTGGAATAATTACCAGCCAAAAATATTTCTTAATTTCAAAAATTTTAATTATTTTTGTAATGGCAATTGGAATGATATTAACTCCTATATATTTATTATCTATGTCACGTCAAATGTTCTATGGATATAAGTTAATTAATGTCAAAAACTTTTCTTTTTTTGATTCTGGACCTCGCGAGTTATTTCTTTCAATATCTATTCTTCTACCTATAATTGGTATTGGGGTTTATCCTGATTTTGTGCTCTCATTAGCAAGTGACAAGGTCGAATCCATTTTATCTAATTATTTTTATGGATAGTTTTCAGGAAATTAAAAAAAGCATTAAATTGAATTGTAATCAGAAGTCTTTGGTCTTTGTATTGTGAGAACCTTTTGAATCATTGTACTACTTGATTCAAAAGGTTCTTGATGATTTATTACTCAAACGGAATTGGATTTCTTAACTTATATGAAGGTATATATAGATGCTATTCTTTTTGATTGGGCTTCCTTTATTTTTTGGTTAATGTTTTATTTAATTCGATGTAAATGAACCATAACTATGTAAACCTATTCCTAAAAGATTGACGCCAAAATAGCATATCCAAATTAAAAGAAAGCCTATCGAAGCCACAATTGCTGAATTTAGACCCCTAACATTCCTATTTGTTTTAATATGTAAATAAATTGCAAATATTGTCCAAGTAATAAATGCCCAAGTTTCTTTTGGATCCCAATTCCAATATGACCCCCATGTCTCATTAGCCCATACAGCTCCTGAAAGAATGCCGACGGTTAAAAAGATAAATCCAAGACTAATAATCCGAAAACTCCAATAATCTAATTGTTCAATCAATTGATACCTATAATAATTTCTAGAAAAACTCAAATTAATGTTTTGTTGTAGTAAAATAGCATCTTTTTCGTTTATGTAGTAAAGTACATCAAAAGAAAATAATTCAGTTAATAAAGAAAATGTTTTTTTATTGTTTTTCCAAAAAGTAGGTCCAGCTTTGCGAACTGTAATAACTAGAAGAGCTATTGATAATAATGATCCGCATAACAGAGCGCCATAGCCTAATATCATCAGACTTACGTGCATCATTAACCACTGGGACTGGAGAGCTGGTACTAATATTGCAGGCTGACGCATGTTGTTTAAAAGACCTGAAGTAGCAAAACCCTGAATAAAAAGAGCACTTGGCGCCGTTATTGTGTTTAAGTGATTTTTTTGTTTTTTATTAAAACAGGAAACCATATGAATAATTGAAAAAGCCCATGAAAGAAAAATTAATGATTCATATAAATTACTTAATGGAAAATGTCCTGAATAAATCCAACGAGTGATTAATAATCCTGTTATACCAAAAAACGTCATTATGATTCCTTTATCTGATGAATCAAAAAATCCTATGATTTCATCTAAATTAACTAATAAAGTGAAAAAATAAATTGTCAGGACAATTGAAACGACCGAAAAAGATATATGAGTTAATATATGCTCTAAAATTGAAAAAATCATAAAAAATTTGTTAAAAATTAATAAATTAATACTAGGTTTTACCCGAATTTTTTTCTAAAATCGGGTATTAATTTGATTATAAAACCTATAATATATCTTTTATAAGATTTTATGCCGCTACTCGGACTCGAACCGAGATGCTTTAGCACTGCTTCCTAAGAGCAGCGTGTCTACCAATTTCACCATAGCGGCAACTTCTTCAAAATAATACTAACAAGTTTTTATTCAATCGTCGAGATTCAAATTAAAATAAAGAAGCCAATTCAATGGAATTAACAATTAATTTCAAGAAACTATTGATTTCGCTTAAAGATCTTGTATTTCCTCTTAAGAGGAAATACAAGATCTTTATTTTTTATTGCATCAAGTTAGTGATGGGTAAAATCAGATTTGAAAAAAAAAAATGTGAACCTTTCTGTTTTATCTATATATTATCTTTTTTTTTCCTCTTTTAGTTCCTATTTTTTTATATATGTATTCTAAAAAATTTTTTGTTAAGTTGTTAAGTTAGGCTAATTCTAATTATTCTAGTGTTTTTTATTTATTTTGTTGTACAAAAAAACTTTTTGAATTACCTGTAGAAAGTGATTTACCTAACGAAAAAGCTTTCAACGACGTCCAATATCCCTTCCTTTTCCAAATTTTTTTACGAATACGCTTTTTCGAGATAGAAGTACGTTTTTTTGGAACTGCCATTCAAAAATGAAAAAAAGTTTTTCAGTGGTCTAATTGGATGTCAAAGACATTTATTATTCTATTCTTTCGTATTCCGTATCGAGTTTTTTTCTTTCAAATTTTATTATATATTATTTTCAAAACAAAAAAGACATTCAAAAGTGGAAAACCCAACTATTTTTTTTTACTTTTTTTTTAATAAAATTTGGTTATTAAATTTTTTTTTTAACGTTTGAAATCCGTATGAGAATCCTTATTTAATTAATCTATATTGATTATTATCAAATATCAATTATGAAATTTCTTCACTTCATATGTCAAAAAATATCGATTATAATAATATTTCTTGGAAAAAAAAAAAGCTCACTTAGTGTACTGAAGGATAATCACTAAATTCCATAATTCAAATTCATTCGTTAATAATTCTAAATAATTAAACGCAAATAATTTTTTTTAGGTAAAGGTTAATTATTATCTAACTAATATGTATAATTATTATGAAGTCGTTTTTTGTCGTGTAAATCGTTGTTCTATTCTTAATATATGTATATATATTATTGTAATACGGAATTCGAATTCATTTTTTCTGTATCTGCATAAAATCATAATTTTAGTTAGTAGTAAAAAAAAGACAAATAATTTTTTTGACAGTAACTTAGTAATATTATTTAATCACTTCTAATTTTTTGATTTGAATACATATTAGTTTTCAAAGATTTAGGAAGGATTATACTAATTCGAAAAAATTTCTATTTAGCTTTGAAATAACGTACTTTTTTATTGTTCCCTTTGAAAAACATATATATATAAACCAGTGACCAAGAAATTAAAAAAAATCAAAAGGGTTTTTTATTTTATGGACCATACATATCAATATTCATGGATCATCCCTTTCATTCCACTTCCAGTACCTATTTTACTAGGAGTTGGACTTCTATTTTTTCCGACAGCAACAAAAAACCTTCGACGTATCTGGACTTTTCTGAGTATTTTTTTGTTAAGTATAGTTATGATCTTTTCACTATATCTATCTATTCAACAAATTTTTCTAAGTTGCATTCATCAAAATGAATGGTCGTGGACCATAAATAATGAATTTTCTTTTGAGTTCGGTTACTTTATTGATCCACTTACTTCTATTATGTCAATATTAATTACAACTGTTGGAATTTTGGTTCTGATTTATAGTGACAATTATATGTCTCATGATCAAGGATATCTGAGGTTTTTTACTTATATGGGTTTTTTTAATACTTCAATGTTAGGATTAGTTACTAGTTCTAATTTGATACAAGTTTATTTTTTTTGGGAATTAGTTGGAATGTGTTCGTATTTATTAATAGGTTTTTGGTTCACACGACCTATTGCAGCGAATGCTTGTCAAAAAGCTTTTGTAACTAATCGTGTAGGGGATTTTGGTTTATTATTAGGAATTTTAGGTCTTTATTGGATAACTGGAAGTTTCGAATTTCAGGATTTGTTCGAAATATTCAATAATTTCATTTTAAATAATAGAGTAAATATCTTATTCCTTACTTTGTGTGCATTTCTATTATTTGTGGGTCCTATTGCAAAATCCGCACAATTTCCTCTTCATGTATGGTTACCTGATGCCATGGAGGGCCCTACTCCTATTTCGGCTCTGATACACGCTGCTACTATGGTAGCGGCGGGCATTTTTCTTGTAGCTCGTCTTCTTCCTATTTTTATAGTTATTCCTTCTATAATGTATATAATATCTTTGATAGGTATAATAACAGTACTCTTAGGAGCCACTTTAGCTCTTGCTCAAAAAGACATTAAGAGGGGTTTAGCCTATTCTACAATGTCTCAACTGGGTTATATGATGTTAGCTCTAGGTATGGGGTCTTATCGATCCGCTTTATTTCATTTGATTACTCATGCTTATTCGAAAGCTTTGTTGTTTTTAGGATCGGGATCCATTATTCATTCAATGGAAGCTATAGTTGGATATTCTCCCGATAAAAGTCAGAATATGATTCTTATGGGTGGTTTGACAAAACATGTGCCGATTACAAAAACAGCCTTTTTAGTAGGAACACTTTCTCTTTGTGGTATTCCCCCCCTTGCTTGTTTTTGGTCTAAAGATGAAATTCTTAATGATAGTTTGTTGTTTTCGCCAATTTTTGCAATAATAGCTTGTTCAACAGCGGGATTAACCGCATTTTATATGTTTCGGATTTATTTACTTACTTTTGAAGGACATTTAAACACTTATTGTATAAATTACAGTGGAAAAAAAAGTAGCTCCGTCTATTCAATCTCTTTATGGGGTAAAGAAGAAGAAAAAAAACTTAATAGAAATTTTGGGTTAGTACCATTATTAACAATGAATAATATAAAAAGAGCTTCTTTTTTTTGCAAGAAAACATATCAAATTAGTAATAATGTAAGAAATGAAATTTTTATTACTGTTGAAAACTTTGGACTTAATAAAAGAACTTTTTATTATCCCCATGAATCAGACAATACTATTCTATTTCCTATGCTTGTATTGCTTTTATTTACTTTGTTTATTGGAGCCATAGGAATTCCGTTCACTCAAGAAGGAATCGACGTTGATATATTATCAAAATTATTCACACCGTCAATAAACCTTTTGCATAAAAATTCACAAAATTTTGTAGATTGGTATGAATTTTTTAAAAATGCAACTTTTTCAGTCAGTATAGCTTTGTTTGGAATATTTATAGCATACTGTTTATATAAGCCTTTTTATTCATCGTTATTAAATTTAACCTTACTTAATTTATTTCAAAACTGGAGTTCTAACCGACTTAGGTGGGAAAAACTAATAAATTTTGTA